TCGTTGGCAAGATGTCTACGCTGGTTCAAATCCAGCTCGGCCCAATAATTCGCTGTCTACATAATCCTTTTTGTTTTGCATAAATGACAGATAAGGGGTAAGAAAAAAGTAAAATTTCGGGATATATTTCGACTTGACTTTTTTCTTTTTTTCTTGTGTCTAGTTACTTTTTTGGTTCCATAAAAAATCCGATCTTGATCTTGCTAGGTATCCCGATATGGATCCTTTAAATATAAACTTTAATGAACAGAGTCGAGAAAATAATCTATTTTTTATTATAAAAAATAGATTAGCAATCTATTTTATAATAATACAAGGATTACCAGTAATCCGTCTTGCTCTCACTAAAGTGATATCCATGTAGATATCAATATATCACTTGCGACTTTCTTTGTTACAAAACACTAATTTGAATTTCAAATTGAAATGATTAAAATGAAATCATAAGACGGAATATGTAAGCTACCCACTTGATTTCCATGGGATTGTAGTTCAATTGGTCAGAGCACCGCCCTGTCAAGGCGGAAGCTGCGGGTTCGAGCCCCGTCAGTCCCGGCGAATAAAAATAAAAAAAAAAAAACATCCACTCCCCTTTTTTTCTGAGCAAGGGGATAAAAAAGGTTTCATTTATCTTTTTGTTTTATTTTTCTTTTTTCATCAAGCAAAAGAAAGGGGTATCTCCATTTTTTTAACTAGCACCAATTGATGGTAGAGAGACATATGTAAATTAGGATAATTATTGAGAGCATTCAACACTTCAAGAAAGAGATACTGTACGGGGTTTCTTCTTTTTGTCAATTGATCTCCCATTAACTCGTGTAGGAAAATGGAATAGGATAGCGTATAATACGTTTGCCAAGAGTACCTATGTATACTTTTCTTTCTATGAAGTTGAAGTCAAGGAATTTCAAATAGTTCGAATCCAACCAAGGAAAGAGGATATTTAAAAAATAAAGATCGAATTAGTCTTCCCTAATGAATATGCTATTTTTAAAGATTAGAGTCGATGTCGAAGAAAAAACTCGTAAGAAAATTGACTAAGAAAATTGAAATAGTTAATTTTTTGGAATATTTTAGTTTTTTTTACTGGGACTCGTCTTTATCACATTTCCCTTTTTTGTTTTCCAAAAAGACGATATACCTTTAAAAATTTTTGAAAATTTAAAATTGAACTTCGTACTTGTTTTCTCTATTTAATTTATATTGTTTATAATTGTTTTCTCTATTTGATTTAGATTGTTTATTTAAGGTTCTTTATAAACTCTTTTTGTAAACAATCGAAGTATAAAGGTTTTTTTATGATACTTCATCAGATGATTGTACAAGGAAAGTAAAGTACTAGGTTGTAGAAAAGAAAGCGGGAAAAAAGAATCATAAATAAATATTTTTTATTGGATCAGGAATTTCATTATGTATTAGGTGTGGATAAAAGATCTTCCTATGTTATACTATTAAATTCTTGACGATGAGTCGATTTCATAGCTCCGATATTGTTATTCATGATATTTCTTTCATTCGATATCATCGAAATATAATTCATCTGAGTGAGTTTACAAGCTAAAGATTTCTCATCTCTATGGGATTAAATCCCGAGATTTTTCAAAGAAAAAATAAATAAATAAACGATTAAATTATGGAAGTCAATATTCTTGCATTTATTGCTACTGCACTCTTCATTCTCATTCCTACTGCTTTTTTGCTTATAATTTACGTAAAAACGGTTAGTCAAAATGATTAATTTGAATACAATGTTACTATCAATGAAAAAAAAATTTTAAATTTCTCGTCTTAAATGAAAGGAATGCATTAGACTCAGTAGTATCCTAAGGGGCCCGCTAGTATGGTAGAAAGAGATCTCTTTCTACCATACTAGCCATTATGGTTATTGTAATGTATAAAGATACAAGTGAAATTTCTTAATATAAAGGAATCCACCTATATTTCTTTTTTATTTATATCAATAAAAATTAAATAGAATATGAAATGTATGTACATACTTTCTCAATTTCATTTGTTTGTTTGATCCATTTAATACAGATAATCCTAATTCGATGTAAACTTCTTCAGATTTCGAAAAGGGGTTACCCCATGAATGGTTAACCGTGTAAACCCTGCTATAAAAATAGAAAATGAGTCAATAAAACAAAACATAAATCCAATTCTAAAAAAAAATCTTAAAAAAAACTGCCGAACGGTCTAGAAAACTAAAACAATTGATACAGGTTGATAGAGTTTAATTATTACCGCAATTAGGAGTACTTCTAGAGTCCACTTCTTCCCCACACTACGAGAGAGAGGGAAAATGTAAAAACTACCATTAAAGCAGCCCACGCGAGACTTACTATATCCATGTGAATTCTGTCCCCTATTTCTATGAATATGAAGAAACTATTCCATTATTGTTCACTAATAATAGTGAAATCACTGGTACAGAGTCAAAAAAAGGGAGAGGTATTTGGTCACCATTGATAAACTACTCAAAAAATCCACTTATCTTATAATGAGTTATTCTTATTATAGAATTTCTAGTAGAATCGACAAGATGTAAACACAAGTAAAAAGACACTTTTCGAAGTATCCAAGGAATCTGACTCACATGTATAAAGAATAAGACTTTTTCTTTTTTTTTTTTTATCATTTTATTTTTTGAAGTAAAATGAAAGGCAATTCTTCATCTAATCTAATATTGATTGAATATCTGAGCATTCCTAGACTTTCATGAGTCTGTATCCAAAGTATCGTAGGTCCTTTACAAAACTATTAATTTAATCCCCCCCTCTGCCTATCCAATCTAATTGAAGACTCAGTAAGTGGAACTAAATTAGTAGTGGAAAGTAAAGATTTACGGATTTCCCTCCACTACTTTAAGTTTTCCTTGAATCTGATAGGCAAAACTTTAGGTTAGAGAATAGAACCTCGAGGGCCAGGGGCGTAGAATTACGATAAAGAAAGTATCAAGAGTCTTTTCCTACGTTTGTTATAAGAGGGGATTTCAAGTCTGTTTTGAGGCGGCACCCGGATTTGAACTGGGGAAAAAGGATTTGCAGTCCCCCGCCTTACCACTCGGCCATGCCGCCAAAACGATAGAAACTAGATTTTCAGTCACAAAATATAGAATCCAGTACAAATAAGAACCATTAACTATTGACTGTAAATTCATGACCATTTTTTTATTTTTTAATTAAAATCTAAAATCTACATTTTTTTTTTTTCTAATAATAAAAGCAAATCATTAAAAATGTATTTATAACTAATCTATATTGAATTTTTTTTTTTTAAGAAAAAGAAATCTTCTTCTATTTCAATTATAACAGTAATGATGAGTATATGTAAACCCCAGAATCAGAACATACGTTACGTTGTGTTATAGAGCTATAGCTCTATAATGGGGTATTTTATCTCTCTAGGGATGCTTTTAAGGAGTAATTCTCAATAAATTTTTGTATTTCAATTTTTCAGTGAATACTTTGAAGAGAAAGTTTAATTTTTGATAGAGCATGTGCTGTCCCAAACAGAACTGTACCCCAATAAAAGAAGAAAAAGAGACGTATATATCTTATCTGTGCATTCTTTTTTTTTTTTTAATTAATAACTTAAAAAAACCTGTTTTCTTACCTACTTCAATTCAATGAAATTCTATTCAAAATAGGTAAAACTCTTTTCTGCAAATATTTTTCTGAACAATGAAATACAAACACATGAAAAAGTAAAGTGGTAAAAAAGGTTTCTATTTATTATATTTTTATCTGCTCGAACAGATCCAATCATGAATATATTTTTTATGGTATGCAATCAATTGGAATATGTAATATCATAGGTGAAAATGAAATTACTTTTTTTTCTGGTCTTTACAAAACTCCAGAAGTTCCAGTGGTATTTCTCAATTCTGTTCCATTTGGATCTCTTTCTTATAAAAAATTCCAATTGAATCTAGTCTCCGTTCATACGTATTTCATACATTCCATATATCTTGGAGTTGGATAAAATTTCATGTGATTCAGTAAACAGAATAGAAATTCCATTATTGCTAGATCGAATTCTATGGATATGATTCGGTGACGAATGAGAGATGGGATGGGATTTTATCAATAAACGGATAAATGGGAAATTCAAAAAAGATGCTCGGGGATGGAAAAGAGGGAACATCTACAATACCCGGATTAAATCAGATACAATTTGAAGGGTTTTATCGGTTTATTGAGCAGGGGTTAATAGAAGAACTTTCTAAATTTCCAAAAATTGAAGATATAGATCACGAAATTGAATTTCAATTATTTGTGGAAACATATAAATTGGTAGAACCTCTGATAAAAGAACGAGATGCTGTCTATGAATCACTTACATATTCTTCTGAATTATATGTATCCGCGGGATTAATTTGGAAAACCAGTAGGAATATGCAAGAACAAAGAATTTTTATTGGAAACATTCCTTTAATGAATTCCCTTGGAACTTTTATAGTAAACGGAATATACAGAATTGTGATCAATCAAATATTGCAAAGTCCTGGTATCTATTACCAGTCAGAGTTGGATCATAATGGGATTTCGGTCTATACTGGCACCATAATATCAGATTGGGGAGGCAGGTTAGAATTAGAGATTGATAAAAAAGCAAGAATATGGGCTCGTGTGAGCAGGAAACAGAAAATATCTATTCTAGTTCTATCATCAGCTATGGGTTCGAATCTAAGAGAAATTTTAGAGAATGTTTGCTACCCTGAAATTTTCTTATCTTTCTTGACCGATAAGGAGAAAAAAAAAATAGGGTCAAAAGAAAATGCTATTTTGGAGTTTTATCAACAATTTTCTTGTGTAGGTGGGGATCCAATATTTTCTGAATCCTTATGTAAGGAATTACAAAAAAAATTCTTTCACCAAAGGTGTGAATTAGGAAGGATTGGTCGCCGAAATATTAACTGGAGACTTAATCTTAATATACCTCAGAACAATATATTTTTGTTACCACGAGATATATTAGCAGCTGCCGATCATTTGATT